TTACGGTGCTTCCTCTATCAATTAAATCTTTTTTTATCCATAGAAAAGAAGGTATTTAGGCATATCTAGTCTTCACTTCATATTTTGATCTATGAAGTTTATTTATTTGCTACAGCTGATAAAAAATCGTTTTGGACGATGCTTATGTAGAAAGCCCTTTTTTTGTGTTTCTAGTATTTCATTGACTATGACTAGCTGTTCGTTCTTTTTTCTATAGTGGAGATAGTCGCACGTAATGACAGATCACAGCCATATTATTAAAAGCTTGTGGTAAAAAGGGGTTTCGTTCTAATGCCCGAAAATAATATTCTAAAGCTTTGGTATGTTCCCCATTACTTGTGTGGATAAGGCCTATATTATAGAGTATATAACTTCGATCATAGGGGTCAATTTCTAGTCGCATAGCTTCATAATAATTCTGTAATGCTTCCGCATAATTTCCTTCAGATTGAGCCGACATCCGTTACGGTCGTCATTCGATTGAACGAATTCTCCGTTTCAGAACCGTATGTGAGATTTTCATCTCATACGGCTCCTCCTTTAGGTGCATAATGAAAATAATAGATGGAAAAATTTTATATCATTATGAACTAAGTGGGGCTAATGTTTTTACAAGAAATCCCTAGCCAACCTTCTTGCAAAAGATCTTTTCTTACTACCAAGTGGGTTCATGCTAGATAAAAATAAAAAAGGAAACTCTAAAAATTTCTTTGTTCTCAACGCCCCTAAATTTCCAGGAATTAGTCACTTCAACAGTCTTCAATGGTTATACGGGTATCCACAGTACGAACGAGATGGATGTTTATTGTTCCAACCATTTTAATTAGTTCCAATCCCAAATAGAGAAAAGGAATCATTTTGAAGAAAGTTTTCGTGTTGTTGATTTCTCGGCGTAGTGCTTCTTCCCCTATGCCTCCTATTCGTATATTGTATTAGTGTAGTAGGATTGATCTGTAATACGGGAACCATAGGTAAAAACCTTTTGCTCAATACTAGAATTCACAATTGAAGCATCTAAGGCTGCATTAATCGTGGATACATGACAGAAGGGATTGCTTTTTTTTTATTATAAACTTCACCTTCAAAAGCGTAGATTTTTTTCAATACTTGTTTTTCTTTCTATTCCAAATTGGCGAGAAATAAAAAAATAATGATAATCAAATCGCACCATCTCTGTAATAAGTAAATGCCTCTTTTTCTCCGGAAGTTGTCGGAATGACTTGTAATAAGATATCGGCTACAATTGTAAAGGTTTTATCAATAAAATTTCCATTTATACGCGATCTTGGCATAGGTAGTAATCCATTCTATAACTCTTTTTATTTCCTTTACCTTTTCTTTTGTGAGAAAATTTTCTCACAAACAAAGGAATTGTATAGTACGAACTAACATAAAAGCGGACTCGTTAAAAAAAAAACCTTCTATTTCCCGATTTTTCCGGTCAAAAAAGCTATCTATTAACCAGAATATAAAAAACATTGATGAATAACTCGCTATTCACCCAGGTACTCAGTCATAATCCTGATGTCGGAGAGATGGCCGAGTGGTTGAAGGCGTAACATTGGAACTGTTATGTAGACTTTTGTTTACCGAGGGTTCGAATCCCTCTCTTTCCGTACTTTCAACTAATTCACCAATCTTACGTGATTGACCACAATGTATTAAATAAAAAAAAAGGATAACAAATCTACATTTATTTGATATGGAAAATGCTGGGAAGAGCAAACAAGGGATCCAAATTTCCCTACCAATCTATGATACATAAATAGGAAAAAGATTCCCCGACAAAATCCCTTACCTTGTGCCTTTTATTTTTAATAAAAAAAAAAAAACGAGGGCAAGGGGGAGTTGTCCTAACTCTTTTTTTTAGTTATTTTTTTTACTTAAGTTAGGTTTATTAAGTCTGTCGAGAGTAATATTCTACGACAAGCAATTCATTTATTTTCAAACCGACGCATTTCCTATCTATTATTTGATTTACTAACCCTTCATATTGGAATGTGTGAAGAGTCAAATGGTTTGGCAATTCCTCGGGGGCAGATGAATCCAGAAGATTTTGAACCAAAGTTCTCGAGTTTTGTTCATCCTTCACTGTAATAATATCTCGGGGTTTGCAGCGATAACTTGGTATATCAACTATACGACCATTAACTAAAATATGTCCATGGTTAACTAATTGGCGCGCTTGAGGAATAGTCAAAGCCATACCCAATCGAAAAAGGATGTTATCCAAACGCATTTCAAGTAATTGTAATAAAACTTGACCTGTTGACCCCTTGGCTTTTCCGGCGATACGAACATATTTAAGTAATTGGCGTTCTGTAAGACCATAATGAAAACGCAATTTTTGTTTTTCTTCTAAACGAATACGATATTGCGATTTTTTTCCGGGGCGTGATTGGTTTCTAAGATCGCTTCCTGCCTTAGGCCTTTTACTAGTTAGTCCCGGTAAAGCCCCCAGACGGCGTATTTTTTTAAAACGCGGCCCTCGGTAACGTGACATAAAGACTCCTTTTTTTATTGAAATTGTACAAAATTAAACAAAATTAAAACTGAACTAAATGATAATGATAAATGACGTGAAATCCACTCCAATAAACTATTGGAATACAAAGAGTCAGAAGATATATTCTCTCAATATACCGATTTATTTTATTGTATATACAATATATATAAATCAAATAAATCACAAAAATTTTCCGTTATTTTCTTTATTTATTTTGTAAAGATCTAGCCCCTTTACCCCAGATATATTCCTATATGGAAGTTTATATTACATAATCTAAATGGCGTGGTAACTCTTGCAAAAAGGTGAAAGAAGTCTTTTACATCTTCTTTTATTTTGAAAGTACATAAAAAAAAATGAAAAAAAAAAAGGAAAAAATATGGAAAAGCCGGCTATCGGAATCGAACCGATGACCATCGCATTACAAATGCGATGCTCTAACCTCTGAGCTAAGCGGGCTCAAATATTAAATAAAAGAAATACACATGCATACAAATTCACTAAACTACTAGATCGTATCAATTAACTATTCTATTCATATTTTTACTTATCTATTTACAATTAATCATATTCTATATATTCTACAACAGAATATAGCTCAAATAAATAGTCACTATTATTAAATAAATAAAACATAACCTTAATTAATAAAATATAGCAATATATCGACTTTCTAATTTTGATTTCATTAGTTTGTAAATAAGAAAATCTTAATTAGATAAGAAAAAGAAATCTTTGTTTTTTTAGTTAAATTATATCTCATTTGAAATTATTATTTTTTTTGTTCTCACCTCATGCTATTATTTTATACTTTTTTTTTATTCTATAATTATTCGAATTATAAATCTACGAAGTAGACTTAGAATCTTTTTCCATTTCACATTGTAGAATTCTAAGTTTCAACAATAATCATAAATTTCTTGTCATGGAAGTAAAAAAAAAAAAGAATCGATCGTTCGAGTATTTATTAAAATTTAAGAAAAAGAGGAGAAAAGGAAGAACATATATATGTTATGTAATATCTAACCATATTGAATTGCAAATACAAAAATGATAGAATCTTTGTGGAAAGACATCATAATGAGATCCTAATCTCAAAGCAAAAAAAGGGGATATGGCGGAATTGGTAGACGCTACGGACTTAATTGGATTGAGCCTTGGTAGGGAAACCTACTAAGTGATAACTTTCAAATTCAGAGAAACCCTGGAATTAACAATGGGCAATCCTGAGCCAAATCCTGGTTTACGCGAACAAACCAGAGTTTATAAAGCGAGAAAAAAGGGATAGGTGCAGAGACTCAATGGAAGCTGTTCTAACAAATGGAGTTCACTACCTTGTGTTGATCAAAAGATTCACTTCATAGTCTGATAGATCCTTGGTGGAACTATAATTGGACGAGAATAAAGATAGAGTCCCATTCTACATGTCAATACTGACAACAATGAAATTTATAGTAAGATGAAAATCCGTTGACTTTTTAAATCGTGAGGGTTCAAGTCCCTCTATCCCCAACTCTACTCCCCCAAAAAGTCTGTTTGACACCTTACCCCTTTTTTTTTTATTCAAGAATTGAATTGATTATCGTTTTTCATTGATCTTACGCTTTTCCAAACTATAATTTCTTTTCTTATTATATACAAGTCTTATGGGATATATCATACACGTACAACTGAGAAAGAAATATCGATTTAAATTATTTAGAATCTATATCATTTTAAAACTTAGAAAGTTTTCTTTTCACAGATCCAAGAAATTCCCGGTAAAAAACTTTTTTCATTTACTACTTTTGCGTTTCTTTTAATTGACATAGACCTAAGTCATCTAGTAAAATGAGGCTGATACTTCGGTAATGGCCGGGATAGCTCAGTTGGTAGAGCAGAGGACTGAAAATCCTCGTGTCACCAGTTCAAATCTGGTTCTTGGCATAGGATTTATTAATTTTGATAAGTTTCTATTCTTCAAATTAAACGTATCTTTAGTAAAAAAAGTGCAATAATCCCGTTCAAAAATCAAAAAGAATGTATAATACTTTATAATTCAAACGGAAAGGTTAAATGAGTTCTGTTTGAAAGAATCAAACAAGTAAAAAAAAGGTCTATATCTATAGTTGAAGGGCAGAAATACCCCCAGATTCTTTCGATACAATAGAAATATAATTGTACCCCCCCCTCATTTATTGCTTTCCGATCTTATTTCTTCATTCCCAGTTATGCGACTAAATTTGACTAAGTTATGTGCGCGATACAAAGTTCATAATGCAGAACTCTTTTTTTTTTTAGTTCATCCTAATTGGCTCGACTTTTACGAAAAAAGAGTCTTTTGCAAATTGGAGATAAAGCTATCTATAATAATATGAATGAGACCTCAATTCTTCTGTTTGTTTGATCTAAAAAAATTTTGAATTCAAAATATTCCGTGAAGGGTTGTAGAAGCTAAGACTCTTTTTTTATCATTTAATAAGCATCTTGTATTTCATAAAAATTGGGGGCAATA